GAGTTACTTCTTTTTTCCTGGTCAGGTCAATAAAGTCATGAAATATTTCGATTTATATTTTTTTTTAAATGGATTTACCTGGGCCAATACATGATTTTCTTTTAGCCTTTCTGGGATCGGGTCTGATCTTAGGAGGTCTAGGAGTGGTATTACTTCCCAATCCAATTTATTCTGCCTTTTCGTTAGGATTGGTTCTTGTTTGTATATCCTTATTCTATATTCTATTGAGTTCTTACTTTGTAGCTGCTGCGCAACTACTTATTTACGTAGGGGCTATAAATGTTTTAATTCTTTTTGCTGTGATGTTCATGAATGGTTCAGAATATTACAAGGATTCTCGCCTTTGGACTGTTGGGGATGGGGTTACTTCGATGGTTTGTACAAGTCTTTTTATTTCACTAATTACTACTATTCCAGATACGTCATGGTACGGGATTATTTGGACTACAAGATCAAACCAGGTTCTAGAACAAGATTTGATAAGCAATAGTCAACAAATTGGAATTCATTTATCAACAGATTTTTTTCTTCCATTTGAACTCATTTCAGTAATTCTTTTAGTTGCTTTAATAGGTGCAATTGCTGTAGCTCGTCAATAAAAAATCAGCAATTAAAATATTCCATGCTTGTTATATGTGATTCAATCAAATCGATTGAATTGTTATTTAGATTGAAATGAATGAGATTGATAAGGAGTTGCTTAATGATGCTCGAACATGTACTTGTTTTGAGTGCCTATTTATTTTCTATCGGTATCTATGGATTGATCACAAGTCGAAATATGGTTAGAGCCCTTATGTGTCTTGAACTTATATTGAATGCAGTTAATATAAATTTTGTAACATTTTCTGATTTTTTTGATAATCGTCAATTAAGGGGAGATATTTTCTCAATTTTTGTTATAGCTATTGCAGCCGCTGAAGCAGCCATTGGACCGGCTATTGTTTCATCAATTTATCGTAATCGAAAATCAACTCGTATTAACCAATCGAATTTGTTGAATAAGTAGTATTAATCATAGGAATTCTAATATTCCTAAAGAACTTCGAATTAGCATTTAAGGTATAATCTTATCTGCAAAAACATAAGAAATCAAAGTATTTTGGCCCTTCCTTTTATAATAAACCAGTCCAGAAGTAAATTGATTAGAAAAATTCTGATAACTTGTTGATTTACCTGGTATCTAAATATAGGATTTATTTATAAGCTTACTAGGTCGAAAATTTATGACGTTCAAAAATGTATAGATCCAATGTCACATTCAGTAAAGATTTATGATACATGTATAGGATGTACTCAATGTGTCCGAGCCTGCCCGACCGATGTATTAGAAATGATACCCTGGGACGGATGTAAAGCTAAACAAATTGCTTCTGCTCCAAGAACGGAAGACTGCGTTGGTTGTAAAAGATGTGAATCCGCCTGTCCAACGGATTTCTTGAGTGTTCGGGTTTATTTAGGGGCTGAAACAACTCGCAGTATGGGTCTAGCTTATTGATACGTTCCAACAAACTCTACTTGAATCCATTTGATTTTTTTTACCGACAAGACCCGTGCTCAAAAATCAAAATATCTTGAGCACGGGTTTTTCTGGTCCAAGTGCATCTTGTCTTTACCACGAATTTTTTCCCTTGGTTAACAATAATTGTAGTTTTGCCAATATCTGCGGGTTCATTAATTTTATTTCTTCCCCATAGGGGAAATAGGGTAATTCGGTGGTATACAATATGTATATGTATTTTAGAACTCCTTCTAACGGTCTATACATTCTGTTATCATTTCCAACCAGACGATCCATTAATCCAACTATTGGAGGATTATAAATGGATCCGCTTTTTTGATTTCCATTGGAGATTAGGAATAGATGGACTTTCTATAGGACCCATTTTACTAACGGGATTCATCACCACCTTAGCTACTTTATCGGCTTGGCCTGTTACTCGAGATTCTCGATTATTTCATTTTCTGATGTTAGCAATGTACAGTGGTCAAATAGGATCATTTTCTTCTCGCGACCTTTTACTTTTTTTCATCATGTGGGAGTTAGAATTAATTCCCGTTTATCTACTTCTATCCATGTGGGGAGGAAAGAAACGTCTGTACTCGGCTACAAAATTTATTTTGTACACGGCAGGGGGCTCGATTTTTCTCCTGATGGGAGTTCTGGGTATAGGTTTATATGGTTCTAATGAACCAACATTAAATTTTGAAACATCAGCTAATCAGTCGTATCCTGTGGCCTTAGAAATAATATTTTATATTGGATTTTTTATTGCTTTTGCTGTCAAATTGCCGATTATACCCCTACATACATGGTTACCGGATACCCATGGAGAAGCACATTACAGTACTTGTATGCTTCTAGCCGGAATCTTATTAAAAATGGGAGCGTATGGATTGGCTCGGATCAATATAGAATTATTATCTCACGCCCATTATCTATTTTCCCCTTGGTTAGTGATAGTAGGCACAATCCAAATAATCTATGCAGCTTTAACAT